ATAGATCAAATAGCAATGGATACGACTATTCCAACAGTTAGACCTTTCTTTGATATGGATTCTCTATTCCTAATGGCTGTGGTACGGAAAATACTGTGTAAAGAAAAGAGTAGAGTAGACAAGGAATGAAAATATCCCTCTCGGTCTATGATACCTAAATGGAAGAAAAATCCGGATCAAACCCTTATTTATCTTAACCTTAGCTTAATTTACTTCGCCGAAAGGGAGCAAAATGGGTCGAACCCTTATTCTTATTAGTGTTGATTTTATTTTTGTTAGGTTTAAGTCTGACGAGAATAATATTCTACAACTAGCAATTCATTTATTTTCAAACCGACCCATTTACTATCTATTATTTGATTGACTAATCCTTTATATTGGAATGGTTGAAGAGTCAAATGGTTTGGCAATTCCTCATGGGGGGATGAATCGAGAGAATTTTGAATTAGAGCTTTAGATTTTTGTTCATCCCTCGCCGCAATAGTATCTCGGGGTTTGCAGCGATAACTTGGTATATCTACTATACGACCATTGACTAAAATATGTCTATGGTTAACTAATTGGCGAGCTCCCGGAATAGTCGGAGCCATACCCAACCGAAAAAGAATGTTATCCAGGCGCATTTCAAGTAATTGTAGTAAAACCTGACCTGTTGACCCTTTTGCCTTTCCGGCGATACGAACGTATTTAAGTAATTGTCGTTCTGTAAGACCATAATGAAAACGCAATTTTTGTTTTTCTTCTAGGCGAATTCGATATTGGGATTTTTTCCCGGAACGCGATTGGTTTCTAAGATCACTTCCAGCTCTGGGCCTTTTATTAGTTAGCCCTGGTAAAGCCCCCAGGCGGCGTATTTTTTTGAAACGAGGACCTCGGTAACGCGACATAAAGACTCCTTCTTCTTATTTATATTTAATTATTAATTCTTATTGATGAAATTTCATTCTACAGAATAAACCTAAACTAAAAATGAACTAAATTCTAAATAAAGCGAAATTTACTGAAGTATTATTCTATTAAAGAATAATGAGATGAGTTGGATAAATATCCAGATCTTTATATTCTATATATAGAAAAAGAAAAGGATTCTTTTCGTTAGATAATTGGAAATTCCTATCACATAATAAATCAATGGCTTTTGCCAAAAGAGGAAAACATTTTTTTTTTTTCAATATTCTTTGATTTCAAAGATGCATTATCAATCATGTAAAACATAGAATAAAATAAATAGAGAAAAGCCGACTATCGGAATCGAACCGATGACCATCGCATTACAAATGCGATGCTCTAACCTCTGAGCTAAGCAGGCTCACATAACATAAATTCGGCATGCATAGGAATTCAATAAACTCTTAGAATCTTTGCTATTCACTATTATACTATTTTAATTCTTAGCTATTCATATTCGCTATTCATAATGAATATGAATATATTAAAGAATAGAATATAGAATTTGAAATAACTGTTAAATATTATAGAAGATAACGATTAATCTAGCGATATAGAATTTCCATTTTTTTTATCACAATTAAATATTCTTTTTTTAATATGATTTGATTTTTGAATTCAAAAATCATATCATATTAAAAAAAGAATCGACCGTTCAAGTATTCGAAATTTCATGGGGAAATGAGTGGAAGAGAGACAGATGTATAGCGTATGTATCCACCTATATTGAATTGCCGATACAGAAATGATAAAATCGTTTTTGATTGGACCGAATATAAGCCTCCTATAGATATAGAAGATGAAAGAAGATAGACAAGAAATCAAAGACAAAGAGGAGAAAACACTTTTTCGAGACAGGAATCGGCATCTATCTAATGAATTCAACGGTTCCGGTATAAATAAAATAAAAAGGGGAACGAGATCACAATGAGATTTTCATCTCAAAAAGGGGGATATGGCGAAATCGGTAGACGCTACGGACTTAATTGGATTGAGCCTTGGTATGGAAACTTACTAAGTGAGAACTTTCAAATTCAGAGAAACCCTGGAATTAATAAAAATGGGCAATCCTGAGCCAAATCACGTTTTCCGAAAACAAACAAAGGTTCAGAAAGCGAAAATCAAAAAGGATAGGTGCAGAGACTCGATGGAAGCTGTTCTAACGAATGGAGTTGATTGTCTTACGTTAGTAGAGGAATCCTTCTCTCGAAACTTCAGAAAAGATGAAGGATAAACCTGTATACATAATACAGAAGAATTGTTGTCAATTGATTCCATATTGAAGAAAGAATCGAATATTCATTGATCAAACCATTCACTCCATAATCTGATAGATCTTTTGAAGAACTGATTAATCGGACGAGAATAAAGATAGAGTCCCGTTCTACATGTCAATACCGGCAACAATGAAATTTATAGTAAGAGGAAAATCCGTCGATTTCAAAAATCGTGAGGGTTCAAGTCCCTCTATCCCCAAAAAGACCATTTGGCTCCCTAATTCTTTATCGTATCCTTTTTCTTTATTCTTTTTTCGTTAGCGGTTCAAAACTCC